CAAAGTTTTGAACAAATAATATTTCTTTTTCTTTTTTCGCCTTTGCATTGAAAGATTCAAAAATGATATGATTCAACCTCAGACCCATTTGAATGTGGCAGACAACAGCGGGGCTCGAGAATTGATGTGTATTCGAATCATAGGAGCTAGCAACCGTCGATATGCTCATATTGGTGACATTATCGTTGCTGTGATAAAGGAAGCAATACCAAATATGCCCTTAGAAAGGTCAGAAGTGATCCGAGCTGTAATTGTACGTACCCGCAAAGAACTCAAACGCGACAACGGTATGATAATACGATATGATGACAATGCTGCGGTTATTATTGATCAAAAAGGAAATCCAAAAGGAACTCGAGTTTTTGGTGCAATCGCCCGAGAATTGCGACAATTAAACTTTACAAAAATCGTTTCATTAGCTCCCGAGGTATTATAAACCACCAGAATAGTAGGCTATTTGAATGAAATCGAGTAGTAGATTGTGTATCACGTATATACCTTTCCTTTTTACATTAAAAAAAAAAAGAATAAACGAAGAAAAGCATGTTGATTATATCCAAATTCGGAGCACCACAAATTTTAGGGCATTATGAGTAGGGACACCATTGCCGATATAATAACCTCGATACGAAATGCTGACATGAATAGAAAGGGAACGGTTCGAATAATGTCGACTAAAATCACAGAAACACTTGTTAAAATACTTTTACGAGAAGGTTTTATCGAAAACGTGAGGAAACATCAGGAAAAAAACAAATATTTTTTGGTTTCAACTCTACGACATAGAAGGAATAGGAAAGGACCATATACAAAATTTTTAAATTTAAAACAGGTCAGTCGCCCTGGTCTACGAATCTATTCTAATTATCAACGACTTCCTAGAATTTTAGGTGGAATGGGGATTCTAATTCTTTCTACCTCTCGAGGTATAATGACAGACCGAGAGGCTCGACTAGAAAGAATTGGCGGAGAAATTTTATGTTATATATGGTAATCCCTCTGATATATGAATTGGATCCGAAATTTCCGATTTTTGAAAAAAAGAGAAAGGACGGGTTGTCTAATATCACTCCTCCTCCATCAGTTGAAACTTTAAAGGGGTTTTACCTGGAATGAAAGAAGAAAAATCGATTCATGAAGGTTTAATTATTGAATCACTTCCTAACGGCATGTTCCGGGTTCGTTTAGATAATGAGGATCTGATTCTAGGTTATGTTTCAGGAAGGATACGGCGTAGTTTTATACGAATCCTGCCGGGGGATAGAGTTAAAATTGAAGTAAGCCGTTATGATTCAACTAGAGGGCGTATAATTTATAGACTCCGTAACAAGGATTCAACCGATTAAGTTGCTTTTCCACTTCTACATTCCGGAATACGAGATTCAAAATTTCAAGAAACTTATTTTCTTCCAAGAAACAGATTCGGAATTAAAGTAAGGAATGAAAAATATGAAAATAAGAGCCTCCGTGCGTAAAATTTGTGAAAAATGTCGACTAATTCGTAGGCGGGGACGAATTATAGTAATTTGTTCCAACCCGAAACATAAACAACGACAAGGATAATAAGTCTACTAATAAAGGAGACTTTCTAACGGACTGGATGTACAAATGATGTACAAAAAAAGAAAAGATTTGTTTTGACATGAAATGGATATTTCCATATATCTCTGACTCATATTTATGAGACAATAAAATATGGCAAAACCCATACCAAGAATTGGTTCACATAGGAATAGGCGTATTAATTCGCGTAAGAGTGCACGTAAAATACCAAAAGGGGTTATTTATGTTCAAGCCGGTTTCAACAATACCATTGTGACTGTTACAGATGTACGAGGTCGAGTGGTTTCTTGGGCCTCCGCCGGCACTTGCGGGTTCAAAGGGGCAAAAAGAGGGACACCGTTTGCTGCTCAAACCGCAGCAGGAAACGCTATTCGTAAAGTAGTCGAGCAAGGTATGCAACGAGCAGAAGTCATGATAAAGGGTCCTGGTCTCGGAAGGGATGCAGCATTACGAGCTATTCGGAGAAGCGGCATACTATTAAGTTTCGTACGCGATGTAACCCCCATGCCGCATAATGGCTGTCGACCCCCTAAAAAAAGACGTGTGTAAAAATAAACTAAGCATTGAAGGGATTTCAAGAGAAATAAATGACTCAACGATCTGATCTATTATCTATAATATTACTATGGTTCGAGAGAAAATAAGAGTATCTACTCGGACACTGCAGTGGAAGTGTGTTGAATCAAGAACAGATAGTAAACGTCTTTATTATGGACGCTTTATTCTATCTCCACTTATGAAAGGTCAAGCCGACACAATAGGAATTGCGATGCGCAGAGCTCTGCTTGGAGAAATAGAAGGAACATGTATTATACGCGCAAAGTCTGAGAAAATACCACACGAATATTCTACTATAGTAGGTATTCAAGAATCAGTACATGAAATTTTAATGAATTTGAAAGAAATTGTATTGAGAAGCAATTTATATGGAACCTGT